AACAGCTCATCTTTTTCTCGAATCAAAGACAAAGAAACATATTCAAAAATGGACGGTTCTTGTGTTGTGACTCAGAATCAAATAAACCTTTGAAACGGAATAATAATTTATTCCTATGGAGCATCCAGGAACAAGAAGATTTCATCGGAAATATCGACAAATTCTTGCGTAGTCCAAGGAAATGAAATAAAAAAAGTCCATTGCTACTATTTACAATTCCATCTCTATCGAATTTGAATATCAGAATAGCGGATCATAATCATAATTCAATGGGTCAGGTCCACTTACTTTTTTTCTTTTGTTGAGTTCTTATCTTTTCTTTTGATGGATTTGATTGGAATAATGGATAAAGTGAAAGGTAGGAATCTTTGGCGATTCAATATTTTGATTCGGTAGATAGAATATTTTTGTCCTTGGGACAAAAATATTGAATAAATAATGAAACACGAGTAGGAGTGTAAGAGCCTGTAGTGCCGCAGTCGTCCTCTCATCCCAATCCTAATACGTAGGATGTTTTATCCCTATATTATAATGAACGAATGTTCAACTTGATAACTATACTACTATAGTATAACAGTATAACTACTAGAACTTCTAACTCATTAGAATAATATAATATGACTCATTAATAACTTATTATGTAATGTATGTTATGTATATGGTTATTTTTTTTTATTACAAAAAAGAATAACCAATAGCGCTATTCCCCACTAAAAAATGAAGATTCAAGTTGGAGTTTTGTGACAAAAGCCCCTTATCGGATTTGAACCGATGACTTACGCCTTACCATGGCGTTACTCTACCGCTGAGTTAAAAGGGCCCATTTTATTCAATTCCTTAATGAGTTCCTAAATGAGTCGAGTCACTAGCTCCTATGAATCTACTGCATGTACCCGTGTACATAATAAATGATACATATATATATATGTATATGTCTGCATAGTGATAGTGGCTCATTGAAAAAAAAGAATTGTTTTTTTGTTAGGAAGTCCGGAGGAAAATACTAACCTTAGACTTTATATATTATATATTTATATATATATATGATAAATATCAAATAAATATCACTGCAATGAATTGTTTCAAGACCGACCTCAATTGCTTTGTTTTTATTCATTGAACCCCGTCAGAACGAGATTCACTTGATTGATACACAATTAGACATAGACATAGATCCAAGATATTTGATATTTCATCGAAGCGTGGGATGAAGAGATTCGACTCGTACCCAGAATCCAACTCTTATTTTATAAAAAAAACCTTCTATCGTTTCTTAATTCCCTGGCTTAGTGTGAGATAGGGATAGGCATATCTCATCTTTATAATGCGCGAATCAATGAGCGAAACTTGAAGAGTGTAATTTAACCTTTTTTTCTGTCGGACCAATCACTCCTAGAATGGATCTTATACTTCATTATTACTTCTGTATTGTATCATTTTCATTATTATACACTCATTACTTGATTAAAATATATGAATTTAGAATTCATATATAGAATATATAACATAATAGAATTGAATATAAATATATATCTATAATAATTATAGATATATAATAATTCTATAATAATGATGATAGATATAGTATATAATACTATAATAATAATATATATGAAATATAGAATGGTTCATGAATGCAGAATCCAAAAATTCTATGGAATCGCGAAAGGCAGAAAGCTTCTTCGAATCTAGTAGTCACACCATTACATTGAAATTATATTGACTCACATTAGATTGACAATTCCAAAAAACTTTTCATACTATGCTCAGAGTATGATGACGGTCGGGCGGGTATGCCCCCATCGTCTAGTGGTTTAGGACATCTCTCTTTCAAGGAGGCAACGGGGATTCGACTTCCCCTGGGGGTAGGGTACTAGCAAAGGAAGTTGTTTATGTATTATCAATCAGCCTAAAATGGATTCTTCCTGGGTCGATGCCCGAGTGGTTAATGGGGACGGACTGTAAATTCGTTGGCAATATGTCTACGCTGGTTCAAATCCGGCTCGGCCCAAAAATTCGCCGATCCATCGTGAGACTCTATAACCAATTTGTCCTCTAGAACCAAAAGACTGATACAGAGGAATAAAGAAAAAGGGTCCATTTTTCAATTCCTATTTAGCTTTATTTGTTCCCACAAATTCTGATCTTTCGGATCTCATATTCATATCTTTCTGATCTTTTGAATGATATAGAGTCATATCAGGATCTCTAAAATAAAAAAGAAATAGAAGGAAAAGAGTAAAGGAGTAAAATAAAGAAAGGAGTAAAGAAAAAAAGAATCTGTTATTTTTCGTTGAAAAATGGATTAGCAATTGATTTGCCACGATTTGACAGACAATAGAATAGGATTACTCATAATCCATGCCGCGCCGCTCTCACTAAAGTACTAAAAGTACTAAAGGAAAGTCCCAATATGTGTGGATATAGAACTCGTTTCTCTGTTATAACATAACACGAGAATTCTAGACAATTCTAAATAGAAATAAAAAAGGTATGAATGAAATCATAAGAATAGGTATGCTGTACACCCTAATTTCCATTTCCCTGGGATTGTAGTTCAATCGGTCAGAGCACCGCCCTGTCAAGGCGGAAGCTGCGGGTTCGAGCCCCGTCAGTCCCGACCTAGGATTGGATGGATCTTTCAATCCATCCTTCCATTTTCTGTGAAGAGCAGGAGAGCGGAATCTAATTATCCGCGGGGAATCCTTATTTCTTTCCTTTATTGTTTCGCATTTATTATCGAACAAATAAAAAATACGGGAATTCTAATTACTTCTACTTCAATTCAAGTGGTACTAATTGATGGGGGAGAGACGTATGTGGATTGTTACAATTGTTGGTAGCACCATATTCAGGATTCCGAGGGATATCGTACTTGTCTGACTTTTTCCTTCAGATCTACGGAAGGTAATAGCATACTCATATTTGTATTCCGTATGGATAAAAGATCTTCCTATGTTATACTATTCCATTCTCGACGATGAATCGGTTTGATGTCTTATATATTGTTATTCTTAATATTGATCCATTCAATATCATCAGGATGCAATTCATCCCATTGAATTTACAGGAGAAATTTTGATCACCTCTATGGGATTAGATCCCGAGTTATTGTGAAGCAAAAAAACGATAAGATTATGGAAGTAAATATTCTAGCATTTATTGCTACTGCGCTGTTCATTCTAGTTCCTACTGCTTTTTTACTTATCATTTACGTAAAAACAGTCAGTCAAAATGATTAATTGAAATTGGAATCTCTTTCTTAGTTCTTCAATTATGGATAAGAACTAAGAAAGAGATTCCAATTTCACGTCTTAAATGAAATGAGCGGGCTAGAATCAGCATTCTATGCGATGCGATAGTATAGTATGGTAGAAAGAAATATATAAACCCTTCCCCCATACTATTTATTGTTGTATTAAAGCCGGACTCTATTGTATAAACATATAGACTAAATTGAATATGTTTATGTTAATTTATGTTAATGTTAATAAGGATTAACATACAATATTTCATATCCGCACATAAAAATGACATATGTATAATGTACATCTAAACAGCACTCCAATTCTAATTCTTTGTTACATCCATTTAATTTGTAGTGATTGTACTGATTACGATCAGTACAAAATAATCCAATGTAAACTTTTCTTTTTATGTTTTACTTTTTTACGGTTTACTGGGTTTCTTAGTATTTCCAATACGGATCCTGGGCCGAAATCCGTCAATAAAATCAATGGAAGAAGCTCATAGTATGGGCAGGCATATACAATATATAAGAAAAAATTCATTCAATAGAAATTGAATATTATAGAATTCAATAAATACATATATAAAAAGAAAAAATGAAATAGAAATAAAAAAAAAAGATCCTTTTTTTTTACTTTTAGCATTCAGAAGGGGTAGTTGACCGATCCGTTGTCAGATGAACTAAGATAAGGAGTTCTATGAGAAATTCTTCGGATTTGGAAAAGGAAAAAGAGTAGTGGATCCTGCCTATTTCTAACGCTTGAACTATGATCCGAAGTGAGTCAATAAAGCATAAAGACGATTTCTAGGGGTATAAAACTAAAATTAAGGGTAAGTGTGCAATAGAATATGTAAATCGCCCAACACAAGATATTATGAGGATCTCCTTATGTGTCGTATTACCTTGGACAACGACTATAAGTTGTCTTCGCTAGAAAATACGTAACCATGCAATAATAGAGCAACTTAATCCCCGAACAGTAAAGGGGGAAACAAATCAAATAAAAAAAGGGGGTTCAGGTGCTCCTAATTGTAATGTCCATATAGAATTCTAGTAACGGCTAGTTCATTAAAATACACTATTTAGGTTAGGAAGAATGAGGTTGGAAAAAATTGCATATCCTGTGTATCCTTTTGACTCTAAAAAAAAATAGGAACATGGGAACCATAAAAATATTTGTTTGTTTAATTCAAAGGTTAGTAGTCCTATATTACATTTATATTACTTTACTGTATTCCAGTGGAATTTTGTAATGTATCTATTTTTTTTTAACGATTTGCAGAACGGAAACAATTGATACAGTTTTGTTACTCAATTTAATTAGTAGTGGCTTTGTAGTGTCTTTAAAGCCCACTTCGCCCCCATACTACGAGTGAAAGGGAAAATGTAAAAACTACCATTAAAGCAGCCCAAGCAAGACTTACTATATCCATGTGAATTATGTCCCCTATCTCTATGAATATGAAGAATTTATTCCATTATTGATTACTAATCATAGTGGAATAAATGGTGCAGAGTCAAAAAGGAATTATGCCCAAGGGTTATTGATGAACCAACCCCCAGAATACGCCTATAAAAACTTCCTATATCTGGTAGAATTGGAAAGCATTAAGCAAGATACAAGATATGCAGTTATTACCTTGGAATTCTCGAGTGAATGTTATTAATGGAACATGTAGGAATAGTCAGACCCCCCCCTTTTTTTCCGTTGTTACCCTTCATAAGCAAAAGAAAGGCATAACAATATACA